CAATTCCCAAAAAATATAAATTTGTATCAAATTCGAACTAGTAACTAACCCCAACATGGAAGTACTGAAAAAACTCATATAAGCAAAAAATCGCAAGTATCCTTGATCGTGAGCCATATAATTATCACTATAAATAAGAACCATAATTCCAACAGTAGTGATTAACATTAACATAATAGAAGTAAGTGGATCGATCAAGTAGCCGAATTCTAAAGAAAAATCATTATCGAGGGTCCAAGACCATACATATTGATAGATAAAACTGCTATTTATTTGCTGAATAGACAGATTAGTTGAAAAAATCATGACTATACTTAACAATAAAATACTCGGAAAAGCCCACATACGACGAAGATTTTTTGTTGCTGTCGGAAAAAGAAGAAGTCCCACTCCTATTAACATAGGAACTGGAAGTGGAAGGAAAGGTATGATCCACGCATATTGATATGTCTGTTCCATAAAAAAAGTTTTTTAATTCTTAATTAATATTAATTGGTTCCGATTCACCGGATCTTACCTCTTTTGAAAGGAGTCAATAAAAAAATGAAGATATGCACTAACTTAAATAGAATTTTTTTTTCTTTTTACTTATTCTTTCTGAGTTTCTGCTAAATACTTCAAATATTCAAATCAAGAAGTTACAATTGGTCAAATCATAGAGATTAATTACTAGTCTCCTTCTAACTTTCAAATTCGAGTCAACTTAGGCATATTTTTCCCGAGTTTGACAAGTTACTAAAAAAAAGAATATTCTTCTTTTTACTATTTTTAGTACTAGTTTATGTCATTTTCCCATATCTTTCACCCATCTTATCTATTCTTTTTTATTTTTAGAATAAAAAATATTATCTAGAAAAGAAATACATAATAAATTAGAAAGCGCAAATTTCTTTTGAACAATAGATGTCTTTCACATCCAGCTATACCAATGAGTAATCTCTTAATTTTTATTTAAATGGCAGTTCCAAAAAAACGTACTTCTGCATCAAAAAAGCGTATTCGTAAAAATTTTTGGAAAAGGAAGGGGTATTGGGCAGCGTTAAAAGCGTTTTCCTTAGGGAAATCTCTTTCTACTGGGAATTCTAAAAGTTTTTTTGTGCAACAAACAAATAAAATAAGTAATAAAACATAACACGTTGGAATAATCTGAATCGGCCTGACTCAAAAACCGAGTCATTTCATTTCGAAAATCAAATTCCCGATTTCCATTCCCTGTTGAGTCAATCAATAGGAATGGAAATCGTTCCGCTCTTAGAATACGTAAAATAAGAATTTTTCTGTTTACCGTACCGAATTCGAAAAAAAAAAAAATACTTTTTTTTCTTGACAAAAAACACAAGATACTCCATTTTCTTTTTAGTATATCTTCTCATTTCCAAGGCAGGGAGTATTATTTTCCCCATCGACCTATTTGTTACAAGAATATAAGGTTTTCTTTTTTCTATAGATCCCCTTTTTCTCTATAATCTATAAAAGGGCGGACAGAAAATCTTTCATTACTAAAATCATTGAAACTAATTGATTAAAATTCGAAACTCCTTTGTGGAACTTTCTTCCTTTTGGATTTTCTCTGAATTCCTATATAGGACCCCATATATCTCTCGCCATCAATCCACTCAAAAACACTTAGCGAGGCTTTTTTGGATAAATATGTGTCAATTTTGAATGATCCAAAACAGGTTCTTTTTTTTTTGTTCATTGATGAAATGGATTTTTTGGTTTTGATTTTTGAAATCAAATAAATCAAAAACAATTCATTAAAACAAACATTTTTTGTGGGGGGTTCTATCTCTTAATTTAGAGTAGTACTATATAGTTTTAGAAGAGTTTTAGAAGAGTTCAAGTCGAGGAGAGTATAAAATACACAATAAAACTAAGACCCTAACCTAAAATAATGAACCTTCAAATACCTATTTGAACCAATTTTTATTTATGAATTTGAATCTTTCCTAAAAAATATTGCACCCAATTGAATTCTAAAATCTAGACGATTGCTTATTCATAGGCTATTATAAGTTCAAGACAAGCCGCTATGGTGAAATTGGTAGACACGCTGCTCTTAGGAAGCAGTGCTAGAGCATCTCGGTTCGAGTCCGAGTGGCGGCATGTCATCTCCTAAAAAAAGTAAATAGATCCTATAATGAATTCAATATCCCGATTTCCCTTTGTATAATTAAGGGACTCCTCTTTTAAAAAATTTTTATGATATTTTCAACCTTAGAGCATATATTAACTCATATTTCTTTTTCGATCGTTTCAATTGTAATTACAATTCATTTTATAACCTTTTTAGTCGATAAAATCGTAAACCTATATGATTCATCCGAAAAGGGCATGATAATTACTTTTTTCTGTATAACAGGATTATTAGTTACTCGTTGGGTTTATTCGGGACATTTTCCACTAAGTGATTTATATGAATCGTTAATCTTCCTTTCATGGAGTCTTTCCCTTATTCATATAGTTCCGTATTTCAAAAAAAATCAAAATCTTCTAAGCA